ACTGCTGCTTTCCCACTCCCTTTGATTATCATATACAAAAAAGTCTCTTCCACTTTCCTACCAAATCTCTTTTTATTCTGGCACATAAATGAAGGGATCGAAGAGATTATGGCAGATCATGTTCACCAAGAAATGACCCGAAATTGGATCTTGGTCTATTTGAGATTGTTCTTTTTAATCGTAATCAAAGATGTTTTCTTGTCTCTCGTTTCTTTTATGAATAAATTGAAGAACCTAATGGATCGAATTGAAACTCCGGGTGACTGCCCCGGCGGGGTTTCTCTGACGCAGAGGGCCCTGAGAAGCGCAGCACTCCAGTAACGGATCCTTTAGTAGGTGAAGGGGCATAGCGGACCCGGTCTCCCTTGGCAATAGTTTAGCTTCTTATGTCTGCCTTGATGAGTGGGAGAGGTAGCCGAATTCGGTTGTTCTCATTCCTTCCCCTCCATCGCATCCTCCAGTCACTCCGCCCCTCTTTCCATCCATTAAAGAAAAGCGGATATGCGACATGAAAGATATTATTCTATCTATCTAGACAACAGCTGATATGCGATTTCTCAACCTTCCCTTCCTAACAGCTGATCTGCGACCTTCATTCACTAGATGTAAAGCAACCTTCCAAATGGGGAAACCCACTAACCCGCTTTCCCCCTCCCCCCGCGATGCGGGGGGCCTCGCTGTCGCCTTTGGCTCGAGCTACTTTTGCTCCCGGGAACAGATAGCCTGCTGCCCAAAATCAAGCCCTATCGTGTTTTTTAAGAAAACTGGGATGCAACTGCGGTCTGGCTCTTTTGCAGTCTTTTGCCTGTAAGGAACTCCCCACTTGGATGGAATGGTCTTGCCGGAACTAATTTGTAGGATGGATGCACCGGAGATGGCAGTAACCTATTCCTAAAGATGACCGTAGGAGTCAAGTCTCGCTAACGAGAGTATAGAGTCAGTCTAAATTGAACCTGGAATACTAGACATGCTACTCTCAACAAAGGAATGCAACTAGAGGGATCCGACCATCAATGTTCGTTCCGCCGGACCTATGGATAAAATGACTCGATACTCTGCTGCTACTGCTATTACTACTGATGAGTCCCTACTGAAGGAATTCTGTATTTATTCACTAGTCATCTCGTATCTTAGCTGAACGGTCACCGGCTTCGCGAGACCATTTCGGTCTACGCTGGAGACTGTCTCAGTCCCTCTGGCTAGGCTCTTTGGGCCGACAGTTTCTCGATCAACTAGATGACGCATTTGAACAAAGACAGAACGAATCCAATCCTTAATATACACAATTTTGACTGATGACCGTGTGGTGCAGACTCTATTTGAATGGGTATTCTTGTTACCCTAGTTGAATTACGCTCAGTCCTTCATCTTACTGACCTGTGCATATTCACTCAACCCAAGGCAGGAGATGACTTTGATTACCCGTTCCGCACCTGGATGACTGAATTTCATGCTTCAAAGCAGAGTTGAAACCCTAGCACCGAACCCTAGAAGTGAACTCGTCGAATAAAAAATAGGCTAATGAGTCCGCTGCACACTTTCTATATCCGTACCTCATGCCCCCAATCATTCGACTGATAGTTCCGATCCATGTACTGTGCCTCTGAACTTTGACTCCTGACTTGACTTCGGAATGAGATGAGGGAAAGAATCCATATCTATCTGAGACAGCTGAAAATGCGTACTTACTGAATCAAGTCATTTTCCATCGAGTGAGATCCCTTGCCTTATAGGTTCATTGAACTAGTTTCATTCCCGAAGATCACTGAACTACCTTAGAGGTTCACTCACTTGAAAGCGTCTTCGAGTTATCATCAAATAAATGCATGGGTTTTTTCATAGCTACTTTTTCTTCCCGTACAGAACGAGTTCCGTCCCTTTCGACATACGCCCTACCCCCTTCATGTTCCCGAGGTCAATTAAAGGATCCGTTCACCCTACCTGTCGAGATAGACACAGGTGGTAGTCTCATTACTAATGCCACTGGCAGGCGATCGGTTTAGTTCTGGATCATCTACGCCTCTGGTCCTTAAGAGTCTTTTCTACGCTACGATCTTTGATTAAAAAAAGCGAGATGCTTCCAAAAAATACAGTTTTCTTTCATTGTTTTCATCAAGGTCCGTTGTTGTGACTGGAAGAATTGATTCAGAATCGGATGCCCTATCTTCCTTCCCCTTCTTCTGAGTGAGGACATATCCTAATGAATTAGACGACCTCGGAAGGAACCATTAGAGGAGAAGGGTGGTCTACGATCAGGTGAGGAAGGTTACTGGCCCAATATGAAGGAAGACGTTGAAGATTATGTGAGTACCTGTTTTACCTGCCTGCAGGACAAGACTGAGAGATCTCATCCAGCAGGTCTACTCGAGCCTCTACCAATCCTGGAGCGACCGTGGGAAAGTCTTTCTTTCTTTGGATTTCATTGTGGGATTGCCAAAAGTGGGGGAGTATTGAAGCATCTTGGTTGTTGTGGATAGATTCTCAAAAAAAATATGCTACATTCATTCCTGCTCTAGCCACTTGTTCAGCAGAGGAGACCATTCCCCTTTCTTCCTTGCGCCGAGTAGTTGTTTAATTAAATCAAATCTTCTCAAGCTAGGATTTGAAGCCAGGATGAGCGGATCTACCGTGTGAGGTCCTTTCCTATTCTTATACTAATATATGTAAGTTCCTTGCGCTTAGAACTAAAACGTGAGGCATGGTAATGGCGCATGTGTGATATGATATTGATCCAGTTTAGGCAGCTTCAGGAAAGCAGGAATGGACAAAATGTCTTCTGCTGCTATCTTATCTGCTAAAATGGACAAAATCTTCTTTTCTTCTCTATGTCACTAATCAGAGTCGGAGAGACCCGCGAGACTTTCTTTTCTCCCCGCAGGCTCTAGCGCAAGAGCAATGCGAACAGCTGATTCTCAAGCAAGAGCAAAGAGAACAGGGGATAATAGAACCGCCTATTCGATAGCATGAATCCCAGCAGCCTTTTTGTCCTACTCTTGGGGCATTATTAAAAGAAAAGAAGAGGAATTCCTCGCCGGCCGATCTAATTCCTCATATTCAACTCTCGCGTCCCTGTTCAGTCCTGGTATGTCCAGGATTCCCCTGGTATGCAAAGACTGATTGGAATGACTCTACTAATCAATAAGTACGAGGGATGAAAGAACGAACGATAGGGTTGAATAAACAATCCATGATCCAATGACCCTTTGAGGTACCGCAAAATACGTTTGACAGCCTCTAGTCAAAGAGGAAATCTTGTGGTCAAATCTAGTAATAGAGTGAGGGCCAGCAACCTCAATCTTAGAAAAAGAATATACTGCCAACAAAGACAATACCCATGGCAGTACCCATGGAAATGAAGAAAATCACTGGACTGAAACCAAATAAGACCGACATGATCATCTATAAAGAAAGTCGGCACACAGGACCGAGGAGTTGACCCCTTTAGAAATAGAAAACAAAAAGGGGTGCATCCTTTTATGCATCTTTTTCTGCTTTAGAGTCAAAAGTAACAGCAGAACTTTTCCATTCCCATTCCACTCAAGGAAACGTCCAATTCAATTCTTAACGGACAGATACTAAGCTAATTAGAAAAAACAGACTTCCGACCTCGGGAAGCGGGGTAGTGATGCCGATTATTCATAACATAATTCAAGTCGGGAATTCCAGGCTGGGAGAAAAGATCTGCGAATCGGCTTTAGTTTAGGAGTTTCCCGGAAGCTGATCCGAGGGAGTTGAAGACTTTTAGGAGTTGGAGCTGCTCTGATCCGCCCGTTGGGGTTTCAGACTCGGCCAATACATCAGCTTAGTTAGGAGCTAAAGGAGAATAGTGAAAACTAGAAGCTAGAAGACTAAGGCCTAGAGACTAGAGAAAGGGTGTTATAGTTATAGAAGAAGATGGCGCTTGTCTTTCTTTCAATAGTCAGATTACGCCTTTCCTCCACCACCAGCGACAACTAAGGCTTCACCCGCAATCGAGTTCTCGGTTTTACCTAGAAAAAAGAGAATAGAATCCCTTGAGTTAACCGTTGGAGAGGAATCAGAAATGGAACCTTTGGCGAGATTCTCCCCCACACCCGTTCGGTAGTCTACTTCGGTTACAACACTCTTTCCCCTACGATCCGGGGCTAGCTTTGCTTGCTTCCCTCTTCCTCGGGAAAGACCTTGATTAAAAGTAAAGGAATAATAATTGGCGAATCGGCTTTCTTTGTCTACGAATAGGCTGCCCAAAATAGGGTCTTTCGGTCGAGCCAGCTTTCCTTTTCTAACCACCGCCTTTTTCTTTAAAGGAAAAAGATGAAATGCGCGAAAGAATAGAGAAGGAAAGAGGATGGCAGTAGCTCCGGTGCTATCCCATTGGCAGCCGGTAGCCGAGTCCGAGTCTTCATTTTCACTTCTTTATTTATGATGAGAGAGCTGACCCCGAATCCTGCTCTTCTTCCAGGAATCCGTCTTTGCAAGACTGACCCATAGATCAAACTCAGACTAGGGACTTAGATAATGCTTATTGCCTGCCCAAGGGTTAAAGATCAAATCAGAGTAAGAGGTGCCGGTAACACCTATAGGGCTCGCTAAATAAGTAGGAGAGAGAGTCCCATCCATCGAGGATAAGATCTGACCAAGCTTGACTTAGAACTCCTTATCTGACTCCTTGTACAAGCCGCATCATGGCTACCCTCCCCCTATCTCTTTGAATCATACGGACTACCTTGTGGTTGGCTGACCTTAGCTTCACAAGGATACTATTCTAACTCACTGGCCTTTGGCATCTATGCTCCTCAATAAGATCGTTAGTTGGGCTCGCTACTCTCTTGACGTGCTACCAAGACCACTCTCTTCTCTCTTGTTCACCAGAAAGGGGCCACTGAGGGATAGGAAGCAAGGGGAATGGGGCAAGAAATGAAATTTTAATCAAAAGACTTTCCGGTTTACTTATAACTTTGTCTTGTATAAACAAGACTTCTTTGTCTTTCTCTTACTGAAAGCTAGTTGCTTTGGCTTTATTGCTTTCACTCCAAAGGTGGCGGAAAACTACGAAAAAACCCGGGTCTTTGGTCCAAAGGAGAATAAACCCGAGTAACTGGATGAGGATGTGGAATAAAATGACTCTCCTCCAGTTGCGGAGATTGCAGAGGTTGATTCTGGTCTGGAGCCAACAGACGGATCAGAGGTGAGCAGGGACCCAGCGTTATGGCAATAAACTGACACAACCCTGATGACGATCCAAGGCTCTCGTGCTAAAGGACAGTCAGTAATGGAAGAAAGTTCTAAAGGTAAGACTCCGTCTCTGGAAGAGACCAGAGCCAGTAGAGTGACTTTTGAGAAGCCACCAGAAGAAATGACCAAGCATCTGAGGCCTCTATACATCAGAGCTCACATCGATGGAAAGCCGGTGTCTAGAGTCTTGGTGGACAATGTTTCCGCAGTGAATATACTGCCACTCAGAATGGTAAGGAGGCTGTCCAAGTCCGAGCAAGATTTGATCCCTTCCGAAGTCTCAGTTACCAGCTTTGATGGTGGCGTGTCTCAAACAAAAGGGCTCATTTCGGTGGATCTGACAATGGGTAAGACCACTAAAGTCAGCGCCTTCCTTGTGGTAGATGGAACAGCGGGGCCTGTCTTTTGACCAAATGCAGTGGTGGTCCTTATGAGCACTTCCCTCCCGTACTAACACGAGAGGAATGGAAGTTTTTTGTAAGCGAGAGAGAGCAGCTTACGGGAGATGATGTCTCAAATAAGGGTTCGCTAGCACTGGACTTTCTTCGGGGTCAAGTTGTTAGCGTACAAGTGCCGCGCTAAAGAAGTTGCCATCAGGAGCGGCGTGGGGTTAAAATACCTCGCATCGGAAATGGCGGCAGCAGAGAAGCTGATATACTTGAAGAAGAAAGACTCCGCCAAGTACAAGGCTAACAAGAATGCCCAAGGAAAAGGGGGGCGAGAGAAGGAAAAGTAAGACAGTGGTGACAAGGATGGCTCAGGTCAGTCTTCCACCCATAAGCACCATCAGGAAAAAAAGAAAGGAAGGTAGGGACAAAAGCCACGTGAGCTTCATTCTTTCCTATGCAATGGACCTCACTGGGAAAGGGAATAAAAAAGGCCATCCACTCTCTCACAGAAAAGCTAAGTGAGGAGGAGCCAGATGAGATTAACTTCGTTAACTACCTTTCTTATGAGGAGTCACATTGGGAGATCTAGACAGTTGATCAATGCCATGGCCAAACAAATCTAAACCCAAGTCGGTGAGAAAGGGGCTCATCCACGTTAAAGTGGGAATCAATGGGAAGAAGACTCGGCCATCGTAAACAGGGGTCCTACCCACAACTTTCTCTCAGTAGAGGAGGCAAAGACACTATAGCACCCCAATAATCACAAAGCGAAGTGGGAGCCGGCGACGCACAAGAGCCTTGACATGATCTTGGATCACTAACCCGATCCTTCTTTCATGCAAGACAAAATTTCCTTTGATCGAAGAGCGAGACTCACTGATCAAATGGACCAAGCCGGGTGGGATAGAGCTAGCGACTAGGGCCCAGACCCTTCTATACAAGACCGGCTGAAGGCGCTAAGACTCCTCTTTCGGAGCCAGATTGAGCAATGGCTACAAGTAAGCGTCCGTACTTCTCTACGTAGGCCCAGCGTTTAGAGCTCGATTTCGATCCTTTGAATCTTGGACCCATCACCCGCACTAGCTGGCCTTGCCAAAAACCTTGACTTGAGACTACGAGACTGAGGACTTCATCTCGAAAGAGCGATATCTTCCTCTGGGCGTCCGTCCAGTACTTCTCCAATTAGCATGTCTTAGGCACAACTAAGTAATAATAGACGAGTTGCATTTTCACCTTTCCTATAGGCGATAAAGTCCTCCTCCAACAGAGGTTCCCTTCCACCCTCGCCCACGTAGGCTGCTTTGTCTTTCTTTAGGGAGAGAGGCCCCTACCCTCCTGTGTACAGCTACACCCAATTCCAGTCTGATAGCAGATCAAAGCAGCGAGGAAAAGGGCTAGCCCGCCGCCACCCCGTAAGAAGATAGCTTGCTCGTTCCAAGGTGGAATCACCGGTAGTCCTACTCCGATTGACGACTTGGGCCAATACCTAAAGAACTGGGTCACCCGCACTACCTTTGGCCTTTCCTCTTTGGACTGAATCGCCCAAGGACTGAGAATGAAAAGGATAGCCCTAACCTAACCCCTATTGCAAGAATAGTGCTACTAAGCGAAGAAAGGTACCTCCGCATTGATTGACTAAAGCAGGAAGAGCAGCCCTTCTGACTGAAAGAACGAACCATGACGAATCTGTCTTTGCTCACTCCATGAGATAATCTACTTTGTCTGATTGACTTCATTAGGGGATCCCTTTCATACTTAAGATCTTGATATACTGGCAGTTCAGTTCCTCTAGCATCGGATTGTGGGCATCTTTCTTCTAGTCCCCCTCCTCGTACATTAACAAGGGATGTTGTCCTTCAAAGAGCCAAGTCAGTAGACTTGCCTTCTTTCACAACCGGGTCTGTAACAGCTGATTCTCTTCCTCCAAACAGTAAAGGTATAGCGAAGAAAATAAGAAATCAGGAAAGGCATACTACCACTAATTCAGTCTAATTGGACTAAGGGTCTTAGAACCCCTTCCGGGGGGTAAGGGTCAAGACCAGTGCCTGCTATTCCTACTCCTACTTCTACGCTTCCTTTAGTACATGCCCACGAAAGAAAGAATGGGCAAGAGCCCGGCTATGCGAAATGATTTACTCCCGTCTCTCTATTAAATGATCTTTCCCAGGACTGAAAGTATCGAATGCTCTTACTCTCCAAGGAATAGAAAAAGAGTCTTACCTTTCCCACACGCTCTGGCGAGATAGGATTGATTCCATCTAGAAAGAGAACCTTGGAAATGCCATCTATTTACTCGACTCACTCAAAGCCAGGTCTGGTCTTAAGCCGGACAAGATATTCTTACTGGGCTAGGCGTCATACTAAGTTTACCCGCACATTAGTGAAAGTGGAACTAGACTTTGATCTCTTTTCAGATCATATAATAAGATACCTTTCCATATCCTCTAACCCAATCCAACTTAGACACAAAGGGTGCCAGCCACTTATATTATAGGCTTTCTTGGTAAGCTAATCCTCATACTCAGGTTCCCTAGAAGGGGAAACCCAAAAATTCTCGGATCAATAAGAAGTCGTCTTACGTTCTATCAATAAACAACCAAAACGACCAGGAGGATAGAAAGCAGTAGTGGTGCCATTACCTTTACCTTTTCCTTTAGAATCTCCACTCAACTCGATGGGCAGGCTTCCCTCATTGGAACGATCCGATCACCCTATTCTCAAGCTCCTTAAATGAGGAATCTCCCAAAAGGAATTCTGAATAAGTTGATAGCGGTCCTTCTAACTCACTCTTCGGGTTCAGCTAGTCGGGAACAACCAAGAAGAATAGGTATTGATGAGCACCTTTAGTGAGAAGCTTGATAGCCCCTTGTTAGACCTGAGTCTATAGCTTTGGCAGCAACTGATCTATCTCTTTATGCTTTCCTCGGATCAGCTAGTTGAACTGGGCTTGGAGAACACACGTACCCCTCTTTCTTAGGATAGGATGCATGTCCCGAAAGACAGATAGTCTCTTTGATCAGTCCTATAGCCCACCTTCGTCTCAGTGAAACTAGGTCAGGAGAGAACGGCTATTCCTTTTTTCACCCAAGGTAAGATTACAGACGAACAACCGCTTCTCAATTGCTTCAAACCCAGTCCTCAAATCAATCTCATTCAGGGTTGAGCATATTGGGTTGGAAAAGACTTTACCTTCGTTACAAGAGTGAATTGCCTTGAGTTCATACTGGAATCTACAAGGCAGTTTGCTTTGCCTTTCTTTCGAGGTGCAGGAGCCTTTTTTTCAGGTTCCATACTCTCTTTCCGGTGGTCCAGTTACTTTTGCTTGAGTACTTTGTCTTGCTCTTCTGTCTGGCTCTTGTCTGTCTTATATTGCTCTCTCATTTGCTGTTGATGTGGAATAGCATAGCCCCAACACTAAGGTTCTACCTTTGAGGCAAGGGAATCAATCGTATCAGGTTGAATTTCATTTGGCCTGAGGGTACTTTCCCTCGTCATCCGCCGAAAGTCCTCCTTTTCTCTTTGTTGGTTGTGCGAGTGAAGTTTCTTCCCTTCTTGAGTCACGAGTGATGTCAAAGCTCTCGCTTGGCGCATTTCCTTTTGTTGTTGAATCAGAGTCAGGTGTGAGGGTGCTTTGAGTTCCAGTAGTTGCTTACCTTCCGGGCGGACTACGTCTCTCGTCCAGTCGGTCAGTTGTTATCGTAGAGCGTGGGTACGTTCTTTCAGGTTTGTAATCCTTCCCGATCGTCTTTCTTGCTTACGGCATTTCCTTTGCCTTGAGACTGGGAAACCCCTGAAGTGAAGCTAAGGGTTGAAGTCTCTTTTCTTTTTCCGAGCCTTCTTCTTTCACGATCGATGTAAAAGTTGCCCCATGAGTTCGGAATGCCTCGGCTTGAAAGTATATCCCATAGGCCGTCTAGTCCATATAGTACACCCGATCATGAAGTTGAAGATGAAAGTCTTACGTGAGGGCCCTTGTAAAGGAAAAATCCCCGCTTTGATAACAGTTTTCCAATTGAGATTCTTTCGGAAATTCTGTATTGAAAGTAGTCCCCTATGGCTTAATCGTGGAAGTTTCAATGCTTTTTTCTTGATCCTTTGTAAGCATAACTACCAATTAGCCTCATGACTACCCTCACTTTAACCCTAAGTCGAAGTGGTCTAAGAGTAGTCGCAGTCTTCCTCCCAGTCTGATATTGTCTTGATTCGTTCATTTGTTAAGTAGAGGGCGTGAATCTTTTTCCTTCTGTAGGCCCATACCCCTCTCCTTTTGTCTGATGATGATAAGTTCCTTTTAGTCCTTCTATCGTTGTAAGCATTAATTAAGTATTCCTGCCAGTCTTCCAATCATATACCCTCTGCATCATATAGGGACATATCCTACTTCAATCCTCAATCACGTAAGCATACCTACCTCAAGACAGGAAGAACGCCCCCTTTTTCTTTTTTAGAATTGTTCCAGTCTAAGGCCTAATCCTTCCCAAAAGAGGATAATCCTATCATCCTTTCAGTCAGCGCCTTGGCAGCTCTTACGAGTACTCTAGCAGCGGGTATTCCTTCAACAGGAAAGAAAGTAATCGACAGCACTCAAGCTTGATCAAGAAGGGTACCTTTGCAACTGTATAAAGATCTGGCACTGTCTTCTCGAAATCGAAAGGTAAAGGAAGAGGAAAAAAGAAGCTAGAGTGAATACGATACGAGAGGATCGAGACCAACGTACGAGGGGGGGAGAGTTTTCCACACCAAATATGGCTTTTTTAACAAAGATAAGGTCACTTTCATTGTTGAAGACGCCTTTTGAATGCCTCCAACAGCCCAAGGAACGAAAGAAGAAGACTTTCGATGCCACTGGATTGAGCAATAGGGATTGATTGGATAAGAACACGCTTGCATGACTTCCAGGATCACAGGGACTAAGTTGCTCGCATGAATATGAATATAGAGTCATAAAGCCCGGATAGGGGGGCTACTATAATAGCTTTTCCTGATCTCTCCTAAGGCTTACGGGACTGCCTTTCTCTAGAAACGGGAAGAGGCTTGAGAAAGGTAGGCCAAAGCTCGGTATCGATGCTGTAAGAAGGTAGACCATGATACCGGACTCTTCGATGGAAACAGGCTTCCTAACAGCAGGACGTCTCAAAAGCGAGACCAAGTGAAAGTGGGATAGTAAGTCTAACTCCCCCAACTTCAGGATCGTATGAATGGGACTATGACTCCTCCGAGAGAAGCTGATAAAGGGCTAAACCTCGATGGCTCTTTCATCTCTAAGGGAATAAAAGGAAGTCGAACTCTTAGGATCCCACCAGTCCAAGACTATTCATCCCTTGATCGTCTAGAATTCTTAGTGTTCGAGAAGGGTTCATTCCAAGCGAATCAGTACAGTAGCAAGCAGTCTAGTGAGCTGAAGTTTTCAAGGAAGTACACTTAGTTGATAGTAAGTCAAGGAAGTCAAAGAAAAAGAATAGGCTGTCTTCAAAAGAACTTCTTCTTAAAAGAGAATAGGTTGTAGATCTTATATACTTCTTCTCCATCTTCCCTTCAAATGGCATTCTCTTCTCTTCCTCGGTAAAGTAAAAAGTAAGGAAGTCTTAGATGCCACAGAACTCTTAGAAGACTGTGTCATTCTCCTTCGCTTTATGGCTTGCTTTATAGTAGGAGTTGTAGCATTAGTGCTTTAGTCTTATTTTTTTGCATTAGTCTTGAGAGATGCGATGAATACTAAGTAAGGCTAAGCCTAAGGCAAGCTCTTTAAACCATGGGGAAGGGAAGCAGTAGGAGTAGCACGTATCACTCTTCCTAGTCTCTATTCCCTATAGGAGCAATAGACTGCATTAGTGGGTAGCTTTAGTGGCTTGTTTAGCGATTGCGCATTGCCGTGCTTTCTTTAATAAAGAAGGATTTCTTTTTGGTTAAGCTCTCTGGTAAGCGAATAAGGTAGTGCTAACTTCTTAGCAAGATGAGAGCAAGCATTAGATGAAGCCGAGTTTGTCCATCTCGCATATTCGAGAACAAATAGCCTTCAGATTGTGGGAATTGAGTTGACTGCCCAGATGTTCGCAAGAGGCAAGAGATGGCCCCTGCTCCTCTCCCTATCGGGGGAGCTGCTACGCTCCTCTTCTGATGCCTTCACGCTCACTCGCTCAGACAAGATGCTGCTAATCATCAAAGCCTGCATTTGTGTCTTCGCTTCTTGCAGGCTAATTCTTTTAGATCTTCTCCCTTCTCTTCCATGAGTGTGGCTTTTTCTAAAACTTGTACCTTTCTTGACTCCCCGAAAGGAGCTACCCTTACTGGATTGCGTTAAAGGAGCGTTCGAAGCTTAGCTCGGCATCAATCTGCAACTGACTTCCCACCTTGTTAAAAGTGCTATCATGTCACTACGGATTGGACACGAAGGGGGGCTTATCAAGAGCGAATTCCCTTATCCTCATTCCCTTGGATTGGACACATTGCATTGGTACCACAGGATACCCCAGATAGTCTTTCAGAGCCTTGCCTGGCCCTTTTCCGCAAGAAAAAGAAGCTTAGCTTGCTTTTCTTTTTAAGGCTTGACTCAGTTCTATACTAGAACGGGGGGAAGATTCTATCTAAGAAAGGGCGGCACTTTTCTTTCTTTTTAGTTGGGTTTGTCCTTTCTTTCCATTCCAATTCAAGGCTGCGGTTGAAGATGCGGGACAAAACAAATTAGATAGAGTCTTTATAGTCTTTAATATGAAGCGGGATGACCACCGGTCTTGGTTAGAGAAATGGAGTTTCTTCCGCTACTCTACTAAGAGTAAGGAAGCTTGACCTATCAAGAAGTTATCCATTTCCATATGCTTAGCACAACAAAATGGGTAATCTTGCTGAAGCTCGGGGAAGAGTAGTTAGGGGTAGGGTAGAACACTTTTTCCAGATAAGAGCGTTCCAGCTTAGAGTTCTGATACTCTTTCCCCCAAAACCAATATAGAGTATCTAGGGACAACTCCAAGCTTGATAGCTGTCATAGGCTTTGGGTTCAACGGATCGAATGATAGGTCCAAAGATAGAGCATACCATACATTTAGTAGGAAAGATAGCTTCATTCGCATTCCTTATCAGACCAGACTCTTGACTTGCTAGGTGCGTGCTAATGGATCGCCCTTCTTGGCCCGGGTAGCCATTCTTCTATGTTATAGTCCTCTGCCTACTCTCGATAGCCTCAGGATATTCACACTTAGCAGCAGCGAGGTACGTAGTCGCTTTAGCGAAGCTTAAGGAGGAGTGTTAACGATGGAAAGGGTGAGGTTACGAAGCATTCTATTCTAAAAGCATTCCAACTCGGTTTTCAAGGTGAAAGAAAGAGCCGTACAGGTACAAGCGTGGCCGCTAAACTCCTCAAGTGCACTTTTAGGGAGGTTTTGAAATACGCTCAACGAAGGCGAGAGGTCTTCAACTGCTCTCCCGATCCCTTTCACCTAACCCTCGGATAGGTTTGAGTTCTGCGGGTAAAAGCGCTACAGGCTCTACTTCATAGGGGTCCCTTCCTTCTGACTCCCATTCCTTATGTCTTGCTTTCAAAGGCCTTTCTTGGCTCTATAAAGCAAAAGCATTTTCCTGATTCTAGCGAAAGTTCCCCGGAAGTTTAGTTGAAGTCGTGACGGCTGAATCAACTGCTGCTCTTTGTGCTGTTCTTGCTGACCTCTTAGACTGAGAAGTAGACTGACTCGGAAGAGCTCATTGCATCGAGGTAGCTTCTACCGAAGCGATTTTTCTATGTGCCAGCACCTATGTGATTCTACTGCGAACCAAACTCCTAAGAACAATCGGGCGGGGGATTCTTGAACAAGAGATTCGTCTTCGTCTTTTGCGAATGAAAGCACTATGTCTCCTGGCCGGGGAAAGGAATTGAATAAGAAGAAGATGATTCTAGTCCTCCTGCTAGTGCACTGTACACTTCATACTTCCTAGAAAAGTTGTAGTAGTCTTTCACTTCCCAAAGAGTCCTTCTGATAATAGACTTCCAAGCCAAACATAACAAAGACGGCAGCTAGCTCGCCAACTAACCACACTCAGCGCTCTGAAAGAACAGCTTATGCCTATGCCATTTGATTCATAAAAGGAAGGTTCGGTTCCGTTTGTTTACCTTCTTACCCCTTCTTTTTCTCATTGAGTGTCCTCCTCTCCTTATCAGTCGACTCAAACCTGTATCGAACTCGGAGATTGAATAGGAAGATAACTCTATGCAGCGACAGAGGCAAGATCTCTATATGTTGATAGATACCCGAGAGACTGAGTCCTTTCCTTAAGGCATGCCCCTACTCAACTTCCTATTGCAAATGCCAAAGCACCAAGAGCGGCAACTCCAAGTTCTTTCATACCCTCCGCTCAGGGAAAAGAGCTAACTGCTGCGGGAGAGGCGACTTCTCTTTCACTTCATTCACGGGAGACCTACCAAATCTGCGCATTTCTATAAGTCATGGTCACATGTCTTGTGAACATTCAACCATCAAGAGTGAAGGTCAAAGGAATGCTTTTCTCACCGGAATTTCTTCTTTTCTTTTTTCTTTGGAACCCGAGCTAATTCTTTTAGATCTTCTCCCTTCTCTGCTTCCTAGCCCAAGGGCGATAGAGACTCTACTTATTGAGTTGCCTTCACTCGGAGTTCTAGTTGATGAAAGACTTTTTTCCTATTCCACTGCAAGGGTACGAAACTACGTAGAAGCAATGTCCGCTAAAATCAGTCTTTCTCCTATATAGGAGACCGCCTTCCCAAACTCAACTTAATCAATGGCACCAACAGCTGAAATAGCATAGGTTTTCCCATTTCTCTTTAGGGGATTCCTCTCTATTCCTTGTGTGGGATGATCCCTTCTAGCCGCCCGTAGCCCTGCCTCCAACCTTGAGCAATTCTTGTGTGACTTATGAATTCCATTTCCTCCACTTAACAGTAGAGTAACTTCCTTCCTCCGTTGCTTCAGAAAAGAGAAGAGCGCCAACGGCAAGAGCTAATTCAGCTAAATCAATGGCACGTGGGAGCCTTCCTAAAAGAAAGAATTGACTGACCTTGCTGCTTAGGACTTTTCTTTTCTAAAGTCTAAAGAGATTTCCCGCTGAGTACTCCCTCGTTAAGGAATGGTCGCTTATTGGTGCTGAGTAGGGTTACTGCAAAGTTTTCGTGTGATCGACTCCCGGGTTTCCTCTTGAAGCGGCGCAGCTCCCAAGTACCATTTGTCTCCAAGCCTATCTCCCACTTCCCATTGTGCGTTTGATTCCATCTCTCAATCGACGGACGATTTCTAAATGCTTTGGACCGGTGAGCGCTATGGACTAACTTCCTTACAGGCGGAGTTAGCAAAGGTACAGACAGTCCGATCTAGCTAGTGAGCAGAAGCGCTAATCACAAAAATAGCTCGTCAGTTAAGCTCTTCAGTGATGTCCC